TCTATTCATTGATAAGAAAAAGAAAAAACGTGAACGGTGATTGGATTGATGAGAAAATAGAATTCTGGGTCGCGAACAGTGATTCGATTGATGATGAAGAAAGAGAATTCTTGGTTCAGTTCTCCACCTTAACGACAGAAAAAAGGATTGATCAAATTCTATTGAGTCTGACTCATAGTGATCATTTATCAAAGAATGACTCTGGTTATCAAATGATTGAACAACCGGGATCAATTTCCTTACGATACTTAGTTGACATTCATCAAAAGGATCTAATGAATTATGAGTTCAATAGATCCTGTTTAGCAGAAAGACGGATATTCCTTGCTCATTATCAGACAATCACTTATTCACAAACCTCGTGTGGGGCTAATAGTTTTCATTCCCCATCTCCTCATGGAAAACCCTTTTCGCTCCGCTTAGCCCTATCCCCTTCTAGAGGTATTTTAGTGATAGGTTCTATAGGAACTGGACGATCCTGTTTGGTCAAATACCTAGCGACAAACTCCTATGTTCCTTTCATTACGGTATTTCCGAACAAGTTCCTGGATGACAAGCCTAAGGGTTATCTTATTGATGATATTGATGATAGTGACGATATTGATGATAGTGACGATATCGATATTGATGATAGTGACGATATTGATGATAGTGATGATGACCTTGATATTGATACGGAGCTGCTAACTATGACGAATGTGCTAACTATGTATATGACGCCGAAAATAGACCGATTTGATATCACCCTTCAATTCGAATTAGCAAAAGCAATGTCTCCTTGCATAATATGGATTCCAAACATTCATGATCTGCATGTGAATGAGTCGAATTACTTATCCCTCGGTCTATTAGAGAACTATCTCTCCAGGGATTGTGAAAGATGTTCCACTGGAAAGATTCTTGTTATTGCTTCGACTCATATTCCCCAAAAAGTGGATCCCGCTCTAATAGCTCCGAATAAATTAAATACATGCATTAAGATACGAAGGCTTCTTCTTCCACAACAACGAAAGCACTTTTTCATTCTTTCATATACTAGGGGATTTCACTTGGAAAAGAAGATGTTCCATACTAACGGATTCGGGTCCATAACCATGGGTTCCAATGCGCGAGATCTTGTAGCACTTATCAATGAGGCCCTATCGATTAGTATTACACAGAAGAAATCCATTATAGAAACTAATACAATTAGATCAGCTCTTCATAGAAAAACTTGGGATTTTCGATCCCAGATAAGATCGGTTCAGGATCATGGGATCCTTTTCTATCAGATAGGAAGGGCTGTTACACAAAATGTACTTCTAAGTAATTGCCCCATAGATCCTATATCTATCTATATGAAGAAGAAATCATGTAAGGGAGGGGATTCTTATTTGTACAAATGGTACTTCGAACTTGGAACGAGCATGAAGAAATTAACGATACTTCTTTATCTTTTGAGTTGTTCTGCCGGATCGGTCGCTCAAGATCTTTGGTCTTCATCCAGACACGATGAAAAAAATTGGATCACTTCTTATGGATTCGTTGAGAATGATTCTGATCTAGTTCATGGCCTATTACTATTATTACTATTAGAAGTAGAAGGCGCTCTGGCTCTGGCGGGATCCTCACGGACAGAAAGATATTGCAGTCAGTTTGATGATAATCGAGTGACATTACTTCTTCGGTCCGAACCAAGGAATCAGTTAGATATGATGCAAAATGGATCTTGTTCTATCGTTGATCAGAGATTTCTATATGAAAAATACGAATCGGAGTTTGAAGAAGGGGAAGGGGCCCTCGATCCGCAACAGATAGAGGAGGATTTCTTCAATCACATAGTTTGGGCTCCTAGAATATGGCGCCCTTGTGGCAATCTATTTGATTGTATCGAAAGGCCCACTGAATTGGGATTTCCCTATTGGACTGGGTCATTTCGGGGCAAATGGATCATTTATCATAAAGAGGATGAGCTTCAAGAGAATGATTCGGAGTTCTTGCAGAGTGGAACCATGCAGTGCCAGACACGAGATAGATCTTCCAAAGAACAAGGCTTTTTTCGAACAAGCCAATTCATTTGGGACCCTGCGGATCCATTCTTTTCCCTATTCAAAGATCAGCCCTCTGTCTCTGTGTTTTCACGTCGAGAATTCTTTGCAGATGAAGAGATGTCAAAGGGGCTTATTGCTTCCCAAACAAATCCTCCTACATCTATATATAAACGCTGGTTCATCAAGAATACGCAAGAAAAGCACTTCGAATTGTTGATTCATCGCCAGAGATGGTTTAGAACCAATAGTTCATTATCTAATGGATCTTTCCGTTCTAATACTCTATCCGAGAGTTATCAGTATTTATCAAATCTGTTCCTATCTAACGGAACGCTATTGGATCAAATGACAAAGACATTGTTGAGAAAGAGATGGCTTTTCCCGGATGAAATGAAACATTTGATTCATGTAACAGGAGAAAGATTCCCGATTCCTTAGCCGTAAAGATATGTGCCCATGAAAAGGGGATT